GATAAGATATCCCGACACAGTGGCATCTTGATACCACCAGAAAGGAAAAAAAAAAAACTTAAGGAAGCAACTAAGGAATCAAAAAAATTGAAAAAATGGATCTATGTCCAACGGATCACACCTGCCAAGAAAAAGTATTTTGTTTTGGTTCGACCCGTAGTCACATATGAAATAGCGGACGGTATAAATTTAGCAACACTCTTCCCCCAGGATCTACTGCGGGAAAAGGATAATATGCAATTTCGAGTTGTCAATTATGTCCTTTATGGAAAGGGTAAACCCACTCGGGGAATTTCTGATACAAGTATTCAATTAGTTCGTACTTGTTTAGTCTTGAATTGGGACCAAGACAAAAAAAGTTCTTCGATCGAAGAGGTTTACGCTTCCTTTGTTGAAGTAAGTACAAATGGTCTGATTCGAAATTTCCTAAGAATCAACTTAGCGAAATCCCAGATTTCGTATATCAAAAAAAGGAATGATCCGTCAGGTTCAGGATTGATCTCTGATAATGGTTCAGATCGCACCAATATCAATCCGTTTTATTCCATTTATTTCAAGGCAAGGGTTGAACAATCGCTTAGCCAAAATCAAGGAACTATTCGTACGTTGTTGAATAGAAATAAGGAATGCCAATCTTTGATAATTTTGTCATCAGCTAATTGTTTTCGAATGGGTCCATTCAGCGATGTAAAATATCACAATGTGATAAAACAATCAATTCAAATTCAAAAAGATTCTCTAATTCGAATTAAGAATTCGTTGGGATCTTTAGGAACAGTCCTTCAAATTGCGAATTTTTATTCATTTTACTATTTAATAACTCATAATCAGATCTCGGTAACTAAATATTTGAAACTTGACAATTTAAAACAGCCTTTTCAAGTACTTAAATATTATTTAATGGATGAAAACGGGGAAATTTATAATCCTGATCCAGACAGTAAGATCGTTTTGAATCCATTTAATTTGAATTGGTATTTTCTCCATCATAATTATTGTGAGGAAATGTCCACAATAATTAATCTTGGGCAGCTTTTTTGTGAAAATGTATGTATAGCCAAAAACGGACCCCACCTAAAATCGGGTCAAGTTTTAATTGTTCAAGTTGACTCTGTAGTAATAAGATCAGCTAAGCCCTATTTGGCTACTCCTGGAGCAACCGTTCATGGGCATTATGGAGAAATCCTTTACGAAGGGGATACATTAGTTACATTTATATATGAAAAATCGAGATCTGGTGATATAACGCAGGGTCTTCCAAAAGTAGAACAAGTGTTAGAAGTGCGTTCGATTGATTCAATATCGATGAACCTAGAAAAGAGAGTTGAGGGTTGGAACACGCGTATAACAAGAATTCTTGGAATTCCTTGGGGATTCTTGATTGGTGCTGAGCTAACTATAGTGCAAAGTCGTATCTCTTTGGTTAATAAGATCCAAAAGGTTTATCGATCGCAGGGGGTACAGATTCATAATAGGCATATAGAAATTATTGTACGTCAAATAACATCAAAAGTCTTGGTTTCAGAAGATGGAATGTCTAATGTTTTTTTACCCGGCGAACTGATTGGATTGTTACGAGCGGAACGAACGGGGCGCGCTTTGGAAGAAGCGATCCGTTATCGAGCTATCTTATTGGGAATAACGAGAGCATCTCTGAATACTCAAAGTTTTATATCCGAAGCAAGTTTTCAAGAAACCGCTCGAGTTTTAGCAAAAGCTGCTCTACGGGGTCGTATCGATTGGTTGAAAGGCCTGAAAGAGAACGTTGTTCTGGGGGGGATAATACCCGTTGGTACCGGATTCAAAGGATTAGTGCACTGTTCAAGGCAGCATAACAACATTCTTTTGGAAACACAAAAAAAGAATTTATTCGGGGGGGAAATGCGAGATCTTTTCTTACACCACAGAGAATTATTTGACTCTTGCATTTCAACGACTTTCCATGATACATCCGAACAATTACTTAGAGGGTTTAATGAGTCCTAGGAGCAGATTCTTTTAACTATTTGTGATCATTTGATTTCTTAAGGGTAAAAAAAGAAGAATAATAATGAATAGAAAGTAATGAATGGCCTGCATCGTGTCTCAACGGTCAATCTCTGGTAGAAGAGAAGGTTCCATCGGAACAATTATTTATTTCGGGGCACCTCGTCTCTTTAAAAAAAGAGGAAGTGGGGGAGAAATGGCAAGAAGATATTGGAACATCCATTTGGAAGAGATGATGGAAGCAGGAATTCATTTTGGTCATGGTACTAGGAAATGGAATCCTAGAATGGCACCTTATATATCTGCAAAACATAAGGGTATTCATATTACAAATCTGACTCGAACTGCTCGTTTTTTATCAGAAGCTTGTGATTTAGTTTTTGATGCAGCCAGTAGGGGAAAACAATTTTTAATTGTTGGTACTAAAAATAAAGCAGCTGATTCAGTAGCGCGAGCTGCAATAAGGGCTCGGTGTCATTATGTTAATAAAAAATGGCTTGGTGGTATGTTAACGAATTGGTCCACTACAGAAACGAGACTTCATAAGTTCAGGGATTTGAGAACAGAACAAAAAACGGGGAGACTCAGCCGTCTTCCCAAAAGGGATGCCGCTATGTTGAAGAGACAATTATCACGCCTGCAAATGTATCTGGGCGGGATTAAATATATGACGAGGGTACCCGATATTGTAATCATCGTTGATCAGCAAGAAGAATATACGGCTCTTCGAGAATGTATCACTTTGGGAATTCCCACAATTTGTTTAATCGATACAAATTGTGACCCCGATCTCGCAGATATTTCGATTCCAGCAAATGATGACGCTATAGCTTCAATCCGATTAATTCTTAACAAATTAGTATTCGCCATTTATGAGGGGCGTTCTAGCTATATACGAAATCCTTGATTAATAATAAGAATAAGATAAATAAATTATTTTGGTAACTCCATAGATTTGTAGATTGGTTACTATTCCTGAATCGTACAAAAGAAAAGAGACAAAAACTGGTGGATATTTATGTAATTAGCAACTATTCAATTAGCAAGTATTCAAAATATACAATTCAAGTAGACAAGTCGCAAAGAAGATGGTTGAATCAAAATAATTCCTTTTAAAATTCTATTTCTGTCAGAGGGCAATATGAATGTTATATCATGTTCCATCAACACACTAAAGGGGTTATACGATATCGCCGGTGTGGAAGTAGGCCAACATTTCTATTGGCAAATAGGCGGTTTCCAAGTCCATGCCCAAGTACTTATTACTTCTTGGGTCGTAATTGCTATCTTATTAGGTTCAGCCTTTATAGCTGTTCGGAATCCACAAACCATTCCGACTGCCGGTCAAAATTTCTTCGAATATGTCCTTGAATTCATTCGAGACGTAAGCAAAACTCAGATTGGAGAAGAATATGGTCCATGGGTTCCCTTTATTGGAACGATGTTTCTATTTATTTTTGTTTCTAATTGGTCAGGTGCTCTTTTACCTTGGAAAATCATACAGTTACCTCATGGGGAGTTAGCCGCACCCACGAATGATATAAATACTACCGTTGCTTTAGCTTTGCTCACGTCAGTAGCATACTTCTATGCGGGTCTTTCCAAAAAAGGATTCGGTTATTTCAGTAAATACATTCAACCGACTCCAATTCTTTTACCCATTAACATTTTAGAAGATTTCACAAAACCTTTATCACTTAGTTTTCGACTTTTCGGGAATATATTAGCCGATGAATTAGTAGTTGTTGTTCTTGTTTCTTTAGTACCTTTAGTGGTTCCTATACCTGTCATGTTCCTTGGATTATTTACAAGCGGTATTCAAGCTCTTATTTTTGCAACTTTAGCTGCGGCTTATATAGGCGAATCTATGGAGGGCCATCATTGACTAGTTTTCGAAATAGTCTTTTTTTAGCTTAGAACAAGGCAATGTATGCGTAACTCAAGATAATCTACTTAGGAAAGAGAAATATCCAAACAGAACTCTACAAATACAGGATATACGACCAAGAGGCATAGAAAATAATTACGATATTGGGGAATTGTAAAAAAAGGAAAGAGATCTAAAAGATCTTTTTCCTAAAATTCCTCTTTGGCCTTATTATATCATACCCCCCGCCAATTAATATTCTCTTTATATTGTTTTGTTCATTTTTGTTCATTCAATTCCAATATCAAATATCAAGAGTCAGAATTTGAATAAAAATTCTTATAGTATCACAGGCCGGTGATTAAAAAAAAGAAAAGAAAGATGCTTTATAGAATGATTCCCATTTCAATTGATTTTATTCAATTCAACGATTGACCAAAAGAAAAGATTAATATAATAAATAAGAAATTGCATGAGCTTACCTCAATCAAATAATGCTATTTATTTCTATGCAATGATTCGACCTAATGAATTCGTCTATTTCGAGTGTAGCCATGTTGGATAATGATAAATAAAAGGAATAGAAGAATTTCCAAAAAACGAGATTAATAAAAATTAATAAAAAATGGGGTGAGTAGGCGAGGGGGACAGAATTCGGTATATGGAATCTAATGGCTATAAGCCAACTCTTGGGGATGGGGATGGTTCGAAAAATGAGTCTAGAATACGATTGACTTTAAGATACGACTACTTTGAATCTCAGATATGAATCGTTGGTTTACGTTATAGAAGAAAGACGTGTATATGTGATATTAGATATTGCTAGTTATATATGAACTAAAGATATAGCTAATCCGCCCTACTATTGTGAATTTCGATAGGGATTCTAATAGAAATTTTTCTATTTCGTCTTGGACTGGGAATTGAATGAATAAAAATAAAGAGATGAAATAAAGAAAACGAACGAATGAAGAATTCAAAAAATGGTTCGGAAAAAAGAAATGGAAGAACAAAAGTCGTATGGATTTACAAAAATCCTGTGGATCGGAACTAAAAAAGAGAGATCGAAGTAGTTTTCGTTTTGATAGAATATTATTTTTATTCATTCAATTCGGAGTTCTTAGTTACTTCGGCTGTATGAATCTTAGCGATGGAAGAATTAAGTCATAATTCATTGGACGATTGTATCATTAACTATTTCCTTATTTTTTGTTTATTTTAGTGCGAGGAACTTATCATGAATCCACTGATTTCTGCCGCTTCTGTTATTGCTGCTGGGTTGGCTGTCGGGCTTGCTTCTATTGGACCTGGAGTTGGTCAAGGTACTGCTGCGGGCCAAGCTGTAGAAGGTATCGCGAGACAACCCGAGGCGGAGGGAAAAATACGAGGTACTTTATTGCTTAGTCTGGCTTTTATGGAAGCTTTAACAATTTATGGATTGGTTGTAGCATTAGCGCTTTTATTTGCGAATCCTTTTGTTTAATCCTATAAATAGGAAAATTACTTCGTTTTTTCTCTTATTTATAGACCCGTGTTTCTTGCTTTTTCGAATTCTATCAAGATTTCACTCCTCTCCTACAATTGGAAGGATTGATTTGAGGATGAGGAATTAGCATAAGCATACCAATTTGCTTTTTTTCTTTCCCTTTCTTAGTCTAGGGAAAACCCTCTTTTTAAGGAGTGGTGCAACAAACGAGGTTTTTTGCAATTGACATGAGACCAGGTCCCTAATACTAATAAGTATCTTTCTTATTGGGAATCTCCAATTGAAAGAAAAGATTTCGAAATAGAATTTTTGACTCTGTTTCGAAATAGGTAAATTACGAAAAAAAAAAACAAATCAATTAAATAAATATTAAAAATCTATTCAAAATATTAAGTAGAAAAAAAAAAGATGAAGTGATACAAAAAAAAAAGGAACTCAGTTCTTTTTTTTAGTCTATCTAAAAGAGGAGATCATATGAAAAATGTAACCGATTCTTTCGTTTCTTTGGTTCACTGGCCATTCGCCGGGAGTTTCGGGTTTAATACCGATATTTTAGCAACAAATCCAATAAATCTAAGTGTAGTGCTTGGTGTATTGATCTTTTTTGGAAAGGGAGTGTGTGCGAGTTGTTTATTTCAAGAATAAGCTGGATCCAACCAGCTGCACTTTTTTTTTTCGTTATAACTAGGACCGAAAGGGGTGCATGATTCCGCGAATTACTTCTGAATCAATTTCAAATCATATTTAAGAACCATAGCATTTCGTGATTCATTGGTAAATCTATTTTGATTCTCTATCAACCAAACCAATAATGCGGGACTATTAACATGGTTAAAGCTAAAGTTTGAAGTCCAGACACAGCAGGGTACTCTTTCTACTACTATAGTTAATATAGAATAGAAATGTTTTCAAAATGAAAAATTGGAAATTTTTTTTTTTCGATATAAAACACTCATGTCGATAAAAAGAGTTGAGCCTTTTATTGGTATTGGCAATTTTATTGAAAAATATTGGAAAAATAGGTATTTCGACTAACCCTTTTTATGCTGAATCGATGACCTATGTATAAAGTAAGAAGAATTCTTTGGATTTGAAGAAAAAAGAAACAACTTTGCTGACAATTATATATTTTTGTTTGGTCAGAAGAGTCCTCCGAATATTCTGGTCTTGGATTAGTGATCAGTCGTAACATTCATTTTGGAATATGAATAGAGAAGAGAGGGAGAGGATAGACTCATTACATTAAAAAAAAGATATGGGAATTCCCCCCCCATACATAAGTAGTTGAAGTAATTGAGTGTGAGAGCCAAATGAATCGAAAAATTCATGTTTGGTTCGGGAAGGGATCATGGAAGTTTTGAAATGGATGTAAAGATAATCTACTTTCATTAAGTGATTTATTAGATAATCGAAAACTGAGAATCTTGAATACTATTCGAAATTCAGAAGAACTGCAGGGAGGGGCCATTGAACGGCTGGAAAAAGCACGGGCCCGCTTACGGAAAGTCGAAATGGAGGCAGATCAGTTTCGAGTGAATGGATACTCGGAGATAGAACGAGAAAAATTGAATTTGATTAATTCAACTTATAAGACTTTGGAACAATTAGAAAATTACAAAAATGAAACCATTCATTTTGAACAACAAAGAGCAATTAATCAAGTCCGACAACGGGTTTTCCAACAAGCTTTACAAGGAGCTCTAGGAACTCTGAATAGCTGTTTGAACAAGGAGTTACATTTACGTACCATTAGTGCTAATATTGGCATGTTTGGGGCGATGAAAGAAATAATTGATTAGTCCTTTTATGGCAGGCATTATTTTTTTTTCTTCCAAAAAAAAAATTAAGAAATACTCATGGTAACAATTAGAGCCGACGAAATTAGTAATATTATCCGTGAACGTATTGAGCAATATAATAGAGAAGTCAAGATTGTAAATATAGGTACCGTACTTCAAGTAGGCGACGGCATCGCTCGTATTTATGGTCTTGATGAAGTAATGGCAGGTGAATTAGTAGAATTTGAAGAGGGTACAATAGGCATTGCTCTGAATTTGGAATCAAATAATGTTGGTGTTGTATTAATGGGTGACGGTTTAATGATCCAAGAGGGAAGTTCTGTAAAAGCAACAGGAAAAATTGCTCAGATACCAGTAAGCGA